AAAAAAAAGTTTCCATTAAACTAAAAGAATAAGGGGAAGGAAGAAAGCGAATCGATGTGCTAATTCCCCATCCTCAAATTAGTCCTTCCCAAGGGTTGTTGTCTCAACGAATAATTGTATGAGTGAAATCGTGATAGAATTCAAAAAACTACAAAAAAAAGTTCAGAGTTTTCTGATTTCTAGGATTAAAGATTAAACAAAAGGATTCGCAAATAAAAGCGCTAATGCTACAACCAGGCCATAAATTGTTAAAGCTTCCATAAAAGCCAAACTAAGCAATAACGTACCTCGTATTTTTCCTTCTGCCTCAGGTTGTCTCGCGATACCTTCGACAGCTTGACCCGCAGCTGTACCTTGACCAACTCCAGGTCCAATAGAAGCAAGCCCAACAGCCAACCCAGCAGCAATAACCGAAGCAGCAGAAACCAGTGGATTCATGATAAGTTCCTCACACCAAAATAAAGAAATAGTTAATGATACAATCATCCAGCAATTTAGGACTTAATTAGAATTAAGTCATCACTAAGATTCATCCAGCTAAAATAACCCAAAACTTGAATTGAAATAATATAATTAGATTATTGAATAATAAGAATTACTTTGATATTAGTTCCTATCCACTCTTTGAATTCTTCGTTCTTTTTTTTTTTATCGTTTTTTTTTTTTTTCAGCCAATTCACAGATAAAAAGGACGAACTTCTAATCGAATCCTTATCTAAATCAAAATTCACAAAAGTAGTGGGGCAGATTATATAGATCTTTAACTCATATATACCTAGTCAATATCAAATATCACATATACAAGTGTTTTTTACATAACGTAAACCAACTATTCTATAATTGGGCTAACCTAAAAACGAATATTTGAAAAAAAAATAGTTATAGTTAATGATGACCCTCCATAGATTCACCTATATAAGCCGCAGCTAAAGTGGCAAAAATAAGAGCTTGAATCCCGCTTGTAAATAATCCAAGGAACATGACAGGGATAGGAACCACTAAAGGTACTAAAGAAACAAGAACAACAACTACTAATTCATCGGCTAATATATTTCCGAAAAGTCGAAAACTAAGTGATAGGGGTTTTGTAAAATCTTCTAAGATGTTAATGGGTAAAAGAATTGGAGTTGGTTGAATGTATTTACTGAAATACCCTAATCCTTTTTTGCTAAGACCCGCATAAAAATATGCTACTGATGTGAGTAAAGCTAAAGCAACCGTCGTATTTATATCATTCGTTGGTGCTGCTAACTCCCCTTGAGGTAACTGGATAATTTTCCACGGTAAAAGGGCTCCTGACCAGTTAGAAACAAAAATAAATAAAAACAGGGTTCCAATAAAGGGAACCCATGGACCGTATTCTTCGCCAATCTGGGTTTGACTCACGTCTCGAATGAATTCAAGGACAAATTCAAAGAAATTTTGGCCGTCAGTTGGAATGGTTTGGGGATTGCGAACCGCTAGAACTGCGGAACCTAATAAGATAGCAATTACAACCCAAGAAGTAATAAGGACTTGCGCATGCACTTGGAACCCCCCTATTTGCCAATAGAAATGTTGGCCTACTTCTACACCAGATATCTCATATAACCCTTCTTTTATTAGTGTGTTGATGGAACATGATAAAACATTCATATTGCCCTCTGACAGAAATACGAACTTTAAATTATTTTGATTCAAGACCCCCCCCCTTTTTTTTACTTATTTATTTATTTGAATTTTATATTTTCGTTTTGGATACCAACTAAACTAATCACACAATATCCCCTGTTTTTTTATCTCTTTTTCTTTTGTACGATTCGGGAGTAGTAACCGATTTTAGAAATCGAAATACAGGGAGCCCCTCCCCCTCAAAAAATTTGATTTATTTATCTTATTATTAATCAAGAATTTTGTATATAGCTAGAACGGCCCTCACAAATTGCGAATACTAATTTGTTAAGAATGAATCGAATTGAAGCTATAGCGTCATCATTTGCTGGAATAGAAATATCCGCGAGATCGGGATTACAATTTGTATCGATTAAAGAAATCGTTGGAATTCCCAAAGTTATACACTCTCTCAGAGCCGTATATTCTTCTTGCTGATCGATGATGATTACAATATCAGGCAATCCTGTCATATATTTAATCCCGCCTAGATATGTTTCCAAACGAGATAATTGTCTCTTCAACACAGCTGCATCCCTTTTCGGAAGACGGTTGAACCCCTCTGTCTTTTGTTCAGTTCTCAAGTCCCTAAATTTATGAAGTCTTTTTTCTGTAGTGGACCAATTTGTTAACATACCGCCGAGCCACTTTTTATTAACATAATGACATCGAGCCCTTATTGCAGCCCGCGACACTAAATCAGCTGCTTTATTTTTTGTTCCAACAATTAAGAATTGTTTTCCCCTACTTGCTGCATCAAAAACTAAATCACAAGCTTCTGATAAAAAACGAGCAGTTCTAGTCAGATTTATAATATGAATACCTTTACGCTTTGCAGAAATATAAGGTGCCATTCTAGGATTCCATTTCCTAGTACCATGTCCAAAATGAACTCCTGCTCTCATCATCTCTTCCAAATCGATGTTCCAATATCTTTTTGTCATTTCTTTTCACACTTAAAAAGGGGGGTACCCCCAAACTAAAATAAAATTTTGTTCCGATGGAACCTTCTCTTGTACCGGGGACGGCCATTTATGCATGAGCTGAGCCATTATTTTTTATTCATTAATATCTTTATTAGTTTTAACAAATTACCAAAATTAGTATTAACAAATTACCAAAGCAAATGACTACAGCAAACAACAAAAAATGAAATTCAAAAAAGAAATCTGCTATTAGGATTTAGTAAATCCTAGAAAAGGCAGATTTTGATATAGAAGAGTCAAAAAATTCCCTGTGGTAGAATAAAATATCTTTCATATCTCCCTCGAATAAAGATAAATTCTTTGTTCTTTTTTCCAAAAGAGTGTTGGTATGTTGCCGCGAACAATGCACCAATCCTTTGTTGAATCCGGTCCCGGCGGGGATCATCCCCCCTAGAACAACATTTTCTTTCAGGCCTTTCAACCAATCGATACGACCCCGAAGAGCAGCTTTTGCTAAAACTCGAGCAGTTTCTTGAAAACTTGCTTCGGATATAAAACTTTGAGTATTCAAAGATGCTCGAGTTATTCCTAATAAAATGGCTCGATAACAGATTGCTTCTTCTAAAGCACGCCCCGTTCGTTCTGCTCGTAACAATCCAATAAGTTCTCCAGGTAAAAAAACATTAGACATTCCCTCTTCTGAAACCAAAACTTTTGATGTTATTTGACGTACAATAATTTCGATATGCCTATTATGAATCTGCACCCCCTGGGATCGATAAACCTTTTGAATCTTATTAACCAAAGAAATACGACTTTGCACTATAGTTAGCTCAGCACCAATCAAGAACCCCCAAGGAATTCCAAGAATTCTTGTTATACACTTGTTCCAACCCTTAATCCGCTTTTCTAAATTCAGCGATATTGAATCAATCGAGCGGACTTCTAACACTTGTTCTACTTTTGGAAGACCTTGTGTTATATCGCCGGATCTCGATTTTTCATATATAAATGTAACTAATGTATCCCCCTCGTAAAGAATTTCTCTGTAATGCCCGTGAACTTTTGCTCCCGGAGTAGCCAAATAGGGCTTAGCGGATCTTATTACTATAGAATCCCTTTGAACAATTAAAACTTGACCCGATTTAAGGTGTGGGTCTTTTTTGGCTATACATAAATTTTCACAAAAAAACTGTCCAAGACTTATTATTGTAGACGTTTCCTCACAATAATTATGATGATAATTTTGATGAAGAAAATACCAATTCAATTTGAGTGGATTCAAAACACCGTTACTGTATCGATCTAGATTAAAAATTCTTCCGTTTTCATCGATTAAATAAGAGTTAATTACTTGAAAAATATATTTTACCTTATTAAGTTGCAAATATTTAATTGCCGCGATCTTATTATAAGTTAGTAAAGGCAAAAATGAGTACCAATTCGAAATTTGAATGGCTGTTCCTAAGGGGCCCGACGCATTTTTAATTGTAATTAGAGGATTTTTTTTTATTGATTGGTTTATCACATTGTGATATTTTACATGATTAAATAGACCTATTCTAAAACAATTAGAGGATGATAAAATTAACAAAGATTGGGATTCCTTATTGCTATTTAAGAACATACGAACAGTTCCGTGATTTTGTCTCAGTGATTGTTGAAGAATAAAAGCCTTGGGAGAAATCGAATAAAAGGGATTGATGTGATCTGCAGAGATCAATCCCGAATCTGGCGGATTATTCCTTTTTCTTATATACGAAATATGGGATTTGACTAAGCCAATTCTTATGAAATCTCGAATCAAACCCTTTGTACTTACTTCAATAAAAAAAGCACGGACCTCCTCGAGGGAAGAATTTTTTTTGTCTTGGTCCCAATTCAAGACTAAGCAAGTTCGAACCAATTGAATACTTGTGTCAGAAATTCCTCGAGTTGGTTTACCATTTCCATAAAGGATATAGTTGAAAACTCGAAGTTGAATATTATCCTTTTCCCGAAAAAGATCTTGTGGGAAGAGTGTTGCCAAATTTATACTGTCCGCTATCTCATAGGTGCCCACCGGCCGCACCAAAACAAAAAACTTTTTCTTGGTTGGTGTGATCCGTTGGACATAAATCCAATTTTTCAATTTTTTTGATTCTTTAGGGTTTGTTTTTCCCCTTCCGGGCGGTATCAAGATGCCACTGTGTCGGGATATCTTATCTGTCTTGTCCGGAAAATGGATATCCCCTGAAAATATTTTGAGTTCAATCTTTTTTTTTTTTCTCTCCACTCGGATCAACCCGCCGACTTGGCTTCGTATATTTAAAGTGATTCGTGTATTGACTCCAATGATACTATAGTTCTGTACCATTATGGCGGAGGATTCGGGTAAAATATGCACTTCCTCGGGAATGAAAAAAAAGCGATCTACTTTCATTTCGTATTTTGTCTTAAATTTTTGGCCTCCTCGATACTCAATCATATCCTCTTTTTGGATGATTGAGTCCGCCCTTAGAGTCCCATATTTAAGAATTCCGGAACTCTTTCTTCTGTATCTAGGATCATCAAAAAAAGCAAAAATACTATTTCTACGGAAAATCCCATTTATGGGTATTTCAATCGAGATACCTGAATGCCGTATGAATTCTTTCTCTTGCTCTTGAATCGATTGGAATGGAATGAGAAATCTATTTCTTCGTCTTTTTGCTAATAAATCCGAGTTCTCATGAAAAATAGTAGAATATATGAAATTATAATGACTAGTACCTACGATTCCATTCAATTCGGAATAATCGGGAATCCCAGATTTTTTTTTATCATAAAAATCTGAACTGACAAATTTTTGGCTCACTTGATCATTATTCACTGAGAGGCTAGAAATAGATTTTCTTTGGGCAGAAAGAAAGGGGATGTTCATTTGATCTTGATCTTTATGGATCGAAAAATGAATTAGACTAGATCCACATGAACCTCCAGATAATATCCATAAATGACTTGTTTTTGGTAAGAGATGGACATTACTATATGTAAATTCGGGTGCATGGGATACATCAGTACTCCAGTGCATTTCGCCCTCTGAGCCAGAATAAATATATTTTCGAACCCGCTCTTTAAAATGAAAAGTGGATGTTCCCTCGCGAATCTCGGCAATAACTTGTTCTGATTCCACATATTGATGATTTTGAACTAAAAGGAAACTTTTTGGCGGAATAGTCACGCTATGTATAATATCGTCGCTCTCAATAATTACAGACAAGTCTATATAACATAGAAAGGCAGGGTGTCCGTGACGTGTACGTGTAGGATGAACCAAATCCTCATTGAATTTGATTTTTCCATTATAAGGGGCTCGTACATGTTCGGCAGTACCTCCTGTAAACACTCCGCCGGTATGAAAAGTTCTTAATGTTAGTTGAGTCCCTGGTTCGCCAATAGATTGACCCGCAATAATACCTACAGCTTCTCCCAATTCAACTAGGTCACCATGAGTGGGACTCCGACCATAACATAATCGACAGATCCAAGATGTACTCCGACAAGTAAAGGGAGTTCGAATAGATATTGATTGTGTTCCAAAGGTTATGAATCGATTGACAAGTCCAATCCCAAGATCTTGATTTCGAAAGGCGACACATCGGGAACCTATATATATATCGTCTGCTAAGACACGACCAATTAATGTTTGGATAAAAATTCTTTCTGACATCATCCGATTTTTATTTCGAGGACTCACAAAAATCCCTCGGATAGTGCCACAGTCTGTTCTACGTACAACAATATGTTGAACTACTTCAACAAGTCGGCGCGTAAGATATCCAGCATCTGATGTGCGTACGGCAGTATCTACAACTCCTTTGCGGGCTCCATAGCAAGAAATAATATATTCTGTTAAAGACAGTCCTTCGCGTAAATTGCTTTGAATAGGTAAATCAATCATTTGTCCTTGGGGATCCGACATTAATCCTCTCATACCTACTAATTGATGTACTTGAGATGCATTTCCCCTAGCTCCCGAAAAAGACATCATATGGACTGGATTGAAAGGGTCCGTCATCCTAAAATTAGGATTCATTTCTTGGCGCAAATATTCACTTGTAGCATACCATATCTCAATAGATTGGCGTAATTTTTCTACCGCATGTACATTTCCATAATGATGGTGTTTTTCCAAAATCAAACTTTGTTGTTCAGCATCTTGAACAAGCCAACCCTTAGAAGGTATCGTTAAAAGATCATCAATTCCTAATGAAATGGATGTAGCAGTGGCTTGCTGGAAACCCAGAGTCTTTACTTGATCTAGGATGTGTGATGTATATGCCATCCCGAAGTGATCTATTAATCGGCTAATCAGTCGTTTAATAGCAGTTCCATCTATCACTTTATTGTGAAATACCAGATTGGCCCGTTCCGCCATAAGTACCTCCATATTCTGCTGAATGGGATTCGACAATGAGTTTGAGTCAATGATTGCAAAACTTCCTTTTCTCGATCTTGATTTGCGTAGAATTTTAGGTCAGGAACTATGGTCCGAGTTGAATCGGAGAGTCACACGGGTATCCTAGAATGACTTTTTTTTAATACCATCCATATTATTAGGTATCATATGAACAGGCTTGAGAAAAACCTTGTATAGCTTCCTCGATTTCTCGATAAAAAGAAATATGACCAGCTGTGGTTCGAATATATATACAAAAAGTTTCTTTTTTTACACTTCTTACTATTAAATAGTGTGCATAAATCTCATGATAGTTACCAAAAGATTCATAGTGCACTTCGATAGGAACTTCTCTTGAAGCAATAACGCGTTGATCTAATTGCCACCGAAGCCACAAAGGACTATCTAAATTGATTTTTTTCTGCCGATAAGCTCCAATTGCATCATAGGAGTTGCAAAAAAAGGGTTCTTTCATATACTTATAGTTTGTTTCGTAAAATTTTG